TCTTTCACTCACATTTTTTTCCACCAAGAACGCTTTATGAAACTCTTTGACCCCCGAATTTGGAGTATCCTACTTTCACGCGATTCACAGGGTTCAACAAGCAATCGATATTTCACGGTCAAAGGTGTAGTACTGCTTGTAGTAGCGGTCCTTATATATCGTATTAACAATCGAAATATGGTCGAAAGCAAAAATCTCTATTTGAGGGGGCTTCTTCCTATACCTATTCTTCCTATACCTATGAATTCCATTGGACCCAGAAATGATACATTGGAAGAATCTTTTTGGTCTTCCAATCTCAATAGGTTGATTGTTTCGCTCCTGTATCTTCCAAAAGGGAAAAAGATCTCTGAGAGTTGTTTCATGGATTCGAAAGAGAGTACTTGGGTTCTCCCAATAACTCAAAAAATGTGTATCATCCCTGAATCTAACTGGGGTTCTCGGTGGTGGAGGAACCGGATCGGAAAAAAGAGGGATGATAGTTGTAAGATATCTAATGAAACCATAGCTGGAATTGAGATCTCATTCAAAGAGAAAGATATCCAATATCTGAAGTTTCTTTTTGTATCCTATACGGATGATCCGATCCGCAAGGACCATGATTGGGAATTCTTTGATCGTCTTTCTCCGAGGAAGAAGTGGGGTATTTTTTTGCAAAATTGTGCTCAATTTCATATGTGGCAATTCTACCAAGATCTCTCCGTTAGTTGGGGAAAGAATCAGCACGAGTCGGATTTTTTGAGGAACGTATCAAGAGATAATTGGATTTGGTTAGACAATGTGTGGTTGGTAAACAAGGATCGGTTTTTTAGCAAGGTACGCAATGTATCGTCAAATATTCAATATGATTCCACAAGATCTATTTTCGTTCAAGTAACGGATTCTAGCCAATTGAAAGGATCTTCTGATCAATCCGGAGATCATTTCGATTCCATTAGGAATGAGAATTCGGAATATCACACATTGATCAATCAAACAGAGATTCAGCAACTAAAAGAAAGATCGATTCTTTGGGATCCTTCCTTTCTTCAAACGGAACGAACAGAGATAGAATCAGATCGATTCCCGAAATGCCTTTCTGGATATTCCTCAATATCCCGGCTATTCACGGAACGTGAGAAGCAGATGAATAATCATCTGCTTCCGGAAGAAATCGAAGAATTTCTTGGGAATCCTACAAGATCAATTCGTTCTTTTTTCTCTGACAGATGGTCAGAACTTCGTCTGGGCTCGAATCCTACTGAGAGGTCCACTAGAGATCAGAAATTGTTGAAGAAACAACAAGATGTTTCTTTTGTCCCTTCCAGGCGATCGGAAAATCAAGAAATGGTTGCTATATTCAAGATAATTACGTATTTACAAAATACCGTCTCAATTCATCCTATTTCATCAGATCCGGGATGTGATATGGTTCCGAAGGATGAACCGGATATAGACAGTTCCAATAAGATTTCATTCTTGAACAAAAATCCATTTTTGGATTTATTTCATCTATTCCATGACCGGAACAAAGGGGGATACACGTTACACCACGATTTTGAATCAGAAGAGAGATTTCAAGAAATGGCAGATCTATTCACTCTATCAATAACCGAGGCGGATCTGGTATATCATAAGGGATTTACCTTTTCTATTGATTCCTACGGATTGGATCAAAAAAAATTCTTGAATGAGGTATTCAACTCCAGGGATGAATCGAAAAAGAAATCTTTATGGTTTCTACCTCCTATTTTTGATGAAGAGAATGAATCTTTTTACGGAAGGATCAGAAAAAAATCGGCCCGGATCTCCTGCGGGAATGATTTGGAAGATCCAAACCCAAAAATAGTGGTATTTGCTAGCAACAACATAATGGGGGCGGTCAATCAATATAGATTGATCCGAAATCTGATTCAAATCCAATATCGCACCTATGGGTACATAAGAAATGTATCGAATCGATTCTTTTTAATGAATCGACCCGATCGCTACTTCGAATATGGAATTCAAGGGGATCCAATAGGAAATGATACTCTGAATCATCTAACTATAATAAAATATACGATCAACCAACATTTATCGAATTTGAAAAAGAGTCAGAAGAAATGGTTCGATCCTCTTATTTCTCGAACCGAGAGATCCATGAATCGGGATCCTGATGCATATAGATACAAATGGTCCAATGGGAGCAAGAATTTCCAGGAACATTTGGAACATTTCGTTTCTGAACAGAAGCACCGTTTTCAAGTAGTGTTCGATCGATTACGTATTAATCCATATTCGATGGATTGGTCCGAGGTTATCGACAAACAAGATTTGTCTAAGTCACTTCGTTTCTTTTTGTCCAAGTCACTTCTCTTTTTGTCTAAGTCACTTCGTTTCTTTTTGTCTAAGTCACTCCCTTTTTTCTTTGTGAGTATCGGGAATATCCCCATTCATAGGTTCGAGATCCACATCTATGAATTGAAAGGTCCGAATGATCAACTCTGCAATCCGTTGTTAGAATCAATAGGTGTTCAAA